TAATAATATATATTAGATGGACATCAAAGTACATCAAAATGAAATAGCACTTTAATTTTATATTTTTTCTCTACACCCCCATTTGTATGCATTTCGATCAATCCAAAAGAATTGCAAGCCCAACTGCTTGAATTTCTGATTTTTTATATCTCTTCTTATGCTTATGGATATGGATCCGGGGGCCCATCAAAATAATTAATGTAGGAAGAATAGTACGGGCATATACTATAATACCATATCATATATTAATAATAGAATTATAAATAGAATTATAGAAATCTAATAATAATTAGAAAAAGAAAACTATTTAATAGAGGAAAGAGGAAGAAAATAAAAACTAAAAAACTATTTAATAGAGGAAGAGAGGAAGAAAATAGAAATCTAATACTAATATAATACTACTAATATATCTAAAATCTAAAGAAATAATATAAATATTATATAAAAGCAAGTCAAGTTTTTTTAAGCTTTCGCAAAAAGATCACAATTGATACAAGTAGATTTTTCAGTTAAGTACTAATTTAGTCATATTCCTAGCTCTAAAGCCCACTCCTTCCCCATACTACAAGTGAAAGAGAAAATGTAAACACTACCATTAAAGCAGCCCAAGCGAGACTTATTATATCCATGCGAATGATGTCCCCTATCTCTATGAAATGAAGGAATTATTCCATTATTGATTCATAATCATAGTGGAATCAATGGTGCAGAGTCAAAATAGTATTCTTACTTATGGCTCTTTATGAAACAATTTCATGAATCCGCTCATAAAAAGTTACTAGATTTCTTATTCAATAGAAAGAATTGAAAAAAAAAGAAAATAGAATAAGAAAAAATAAAATATACAAATAGAAAGAAGAGCCATTCAACCATTCTGACTAAATTTAGGAGCAGCACTCAGAGCCTCTAGTGAGTTTGGATACAAAGTATTTTCAGTTCTTTGCCACAATTATGAAATGAATTTACCATCAGCCTATCCAATCTAATTTCATCGCAAACAGAGTTAGTAGACACTACCTCAATATTAAGAAAGTTAGAGTATAAAATACTAAGGAAGTCTTTCTAGTATTTTTTAGAATCCTTTCTTCAACCTTAGTAGCCAAAATGGAGTGTCTCTTAGGAGCCTTTGGATACCAAGATTTCCGACTTCTTACTTTCATAGTTATGATGCCCTGAATGAATTCTCACTATTTCTTTTATTTGATTCAATTCAGAATAGCCCAAAACCTATGCTTTTGCGGGGCAAGAATTCGTCAAGTTCGATCAATAGGATTAAGAAATTCCAAGTATTTTTTTTGTTGATCAGGCGACACCCAGATTCGAACTGGGGATAAAGGATTTGCAGTCCCCCGCCTTACCACTTGGCCATGTCGCCAAATCCCATTTAAAATGGATAAAGAAATTCTAAATTATTAGAATTAGAATTCTATAAATTATATATCTATATATATATTCTTATACTTATATTCTATTATTCTATTCCTCTCCTCATTTTGTTTTGATTAGAATAATTCACTCTTTACTTCATTTACTTATTACTCTTTACTCTTACTTTGAATTAGCGAACGGCTATTCAGTTTGTATCTCCATTTATATTACCTGAATGGATGCAAAATCCAATTGATTTACGACTAATCATTATCAATTCTAATTATAAGATTATAAGAAAATATATGTGTATATGTAAACCCCAGAACAGTGTAAACTCCAGAACAGAAATTTTTATACGCGGATACCGAGCCGGGTCTATTTCTTATGCACATATCCCTATATAGGATCATCGTGCTTGAATATTTCATGATAGAGTGCGACCTAACCTATGTTGTACCAAGTTAAATTATGAGAAAAGATGTGATATACGGATAACTAAATAGTTATATCGGCATGTACTTCCTAAAGATTACTCCTATGACCATATACGTAATACGTACGCAATTCCATTGTATTTTAAAAATTCTACTACCAAAAAAAGATTTGCGAATTCCTTTTTGACTTTTTGAACATTCAATTGCGTGTGCTAAAAAAAGGGAAACTCTATGCTGTTCCTGATTCTTCTGTTTTTATCTCATTCATAGAGAGCAGATTGAATCCTGAATTCATTGATTTTTTATTTTTTTGTACCCTGATCGTAATATCATAATAAAAGAATTAGGTATAAATTGGATCGATTTTGATATCCGATAAAAGACTCCATCAGCCTAAGTGACAGAATTTTTCCCAGGAATGCTTTATCAATTTCCATTTCTTTTTATTTGTACCTGACTCAAGCTCAAATTCGAACTTGCATCGAAAATGCCCTCCATTTCTCTGTCTTGTTTCCGTTCATACGTATGATATATATGGATGGAGTTGACTAAAATTTTATGTGATTCAGTAAACAGAATATCCATTCCATCATTGCTAGATCAATCGGTAGGGTTCGATGAATAGTGAGCCAAACCAATAATGGGATTTTTTCAATAAAGAGGAAACTTCAGATTAAGATGCTCCAGAATGGAAA